TAATATGGAGAAGACAAAATTGTTTGAAGCACGCACAGAACCGGAAGCGCCCCTTGTTTCAAAGAGAGGAGGACGGGTTATTCACATTTAATTTGATGGTCAGAGGCGAATTGAAAGCTAAGCAGTGGTAATTAAAACCCCCGGGTGAAAATAGGGATGTCTCCTACGTTACCCATAATATGTGGAAGTATCAACGTAATTTCATAGAGTCATTCGATCTGAATGCTACATGAAGAACATAAGCCAGATGACGGAACGCAGAGACCTAGGATGTAGAAGATCATAACATGAGCGATTCGGCAGATTTGGATTCCTTTTCTATATATCCACTCATGTGGTACTTCATCATACGATTCATATAAGATCAATCTGTCTAGAGAGCGTCATATACATCTAGAAAGCCGTATGCTTTGCAAGAAGCTTGTACAGTTTGGGAAGGGGTTTTTTGAGAAAAAAGAAGAATCTACTTCAACCGATATGCCCTTAGGCACGGCCATACATAACATAGAAATCACACGTGGAAGGGGTGGGCAATTAGCTAGAGCAGCAGGTGCTGTAGCGAAACTGATTGCAAAAGAGGGTAAATTGGCCACTTTAAGATTACCATCTGGGGAGGTCCGTTTGGTATCCCAAAACTGCTTAGCAACAGTCGGACAAGTGGGTAATGTTGGGGTGAACCAAAAAAGTTTGGGTAGAGCCGGATCTAAGTGTTGGCTAGGTAAACGCCCCGTAGTAAGAGGGGTAGTTATGAACCCTGTGGACCACCCCCATGGGGGCGGTGAAGGGAAAGCCCCCATTGGTAGAAAAAAACCCACAACCCCTTGGGGTTATCCTGCGCTTGGAAGAAGAACTAGGAAAAGGAAAAAATATAGTGATAGTTTTATTCTTCGTCGCCGTAAGTAAATACGTAACTAGGAATATGGAAAATTGCATTGCAATAATGCGATGGGCGAACGACGGGAATTGAACCCGCGCATGGTGGATTCACAATCCACTGCCTTGATCCACTTGGCTACATCCGCCCCTTATCCAGCTAAAGGATTTTCTCTTTTTTCCACTCATCATTATTCTATTTATTCTGACCTCCATACCTCGATCGAGATAGTGGACATAGGATGCCACTCTTTAAAATGAAAAAAAGGAGTAATCAGCTGTGACACGAAAAAAAACGAATCCTTTTGTAGCTCGTCATTTATTGACAAAAATCGAAAAGGTCAATATGAAGGAGGAGAAAGAAACAATAGTAACGTGGTCCCGGGCATCTAGCATTCTACCCGCAATGGTTGGCCATACAATCGCGATTCATAATGGAAAGGAACATATACCTATTTACATAACAAATCCTATGGTAGGTCGCAAATTGGGGGAATTCGTGCCTACTCGGCATTTCACGAGTTATGAAAGTGCAAGAAAGGATACTAAATCTCGTCGTTAACTGAATTCAGAATAGAAAGATTCAGAATAAACAAAGAAATTCAAATAAAGTAAAGGTAGGCGGGGAATAACCTTATTTATGACTAGTTTCAAATTGGTAAAGTATATCCCTAGGATAAAGAAGAAGAAGAACGGGCTACGGAAACTCGCAAGAAAAGTTCCAACTGATCGTCTACTTAAGTTCGAACGGGTTTTCAAAGCACAAAAACGCATACATATGTCTGTTTTTAAAGCACAAAGAGTTCTTGATGAGATTCGCTGGCGTTACTACGAGGAAACTGTTATGATACTGAACCTCATGCCTTATCGAGCATCTTATCCCATCTTAAAGTTGGTTTATTCGGCAGCAGCAAATGCTACTCATTATAGGGATTTCGACAAAGCTAATTTATTCATAACAAAAGCCGAAGTGAGTAGGAGTACTATTATGAAAAAATTCAGACCTCGGGCTCGAGGACGTGGTTTTCCTATAAAAAAAACCATGTGTCATATAACAATTGTACTAAATATAGTAAAGAAATCTAAATAACTTTTAGATCAACCTAAGATTTCGATTCCCAGTAAAAAAAAAAAATAGAATAAAAAAATATGGGACAAAAAATAAATCCACTCGGTTTCAGACTTGGTACAACCCAAAATCACCATTCCTTTTGGTTCGCACAACCAAAAAATTATTCTGAAGGTCTACAAGAAGATAAAAAAATACGGAATTGTATCAAGAACTATATACAAAAGAATAGGAAAAAAAGCTCGAATAGAAAAATGGAATCAGACCCAAGTTCCGAAGTAATTACACATATAGAAATTCAAAAAGAAATCGATACAATTCACGTTATAATCCATATTGGATTCCCCAATTTATTAAAGAAAAAAGGAGCAATCGAAGAATTAGAGAAAGATATCCAAAAGGAGGTGAATTCTGTAAACCAGAGACTTAATATTGCTATTGAAAAAGTTAAAGAACCTTATAGACAACCTAACATTCTTGCAGAATATATAGCTTTCCAATTAAAAAATAGAGTTTCATTCCGAAAGGCAATGAAAAAAGCCATTGAATTAACTAAAAAAGCAGATATAAAGGGAGTCAAAATCAAAATTGCAGGCCGTCTAGGAGGGAAAGAAATTGCACGTGCCGAATGCATCAAAAAGGGTAGACTTCCCCTCCAAACAATTCGCGCTAAAATTGATTATTGCTGCTATCCAATTCGAACTATCTATGGAGTATTAGGTGTAAAAATTTGGATATTCGTAGAAGAAGAATAACTAACCTTGTCTTCTCATTCTGGCCAGTGATAGAATAAAAAAGACAAGAGCCTTATTTAAGAAGAAATCATACCTCTTTCTATAAGATTTAATGAAAATTGATAAATCTTTTATTTTAATATAATTGCTATGCTTAGTGTGTGACTCGTTAGTTTTTTCTTTAGGGTCAAAAATGGAAACTCAAAAGAAAAAAAAAATTGAGCGAACCCTACTAAAAATAGAAAAAACTTAGTAATTCTAGAAAATTAACTAATAACCAACCTATTGCTTCGTATTGTCGAGATCCTAACAAAGAAACAGTCACTATGTGAATAAATACATCTATCATAAATGAGTAGATCTATCATATAGTTGTAGCAACTGCATTTTTTTTCTCTAAAAAAGAAACCGGATTCTAGGTTGTGAAACTAAAGGGATGTGGATAAAAGGAGGGATGATAGATAGAAGGAAGAAGAATAAGAAAGATATAAGATTCCAATGTGTATGGTCTATGAATTACATCATAAAAGGCAATGTGATAAAGCATCAATATAATAAAATAAGAAAAATAAGAGAGAATTAAAAATCGTAATTTTGTGAAACACTAAATAAAAATTTTAAGCAATACTAAAGAGCAGCCCTGGTTAATAAAACTAAGAAAATTAACTCGGAAAGTTTGGAAGCTCCGTTGCAGGATTCAAACCTAACCATTAAAGGAGAAGCTGTGGGAACGACAAAACCTATGACTGCATAGGATTGATTTTTTTGAAAAGAATCCTAATACTTCATTGGGCAGGATGGCGGAACAAACCAAAAAAATTGCTTTATTTGATAAGGTTATAAATTAACAAATAAAACAAGAAAGAGTAAATATTCGCACGCGAAACTTTAAAACTTTATTGGATTAGAATACTTTACTATGATTGAATAAGGGTAAAACTATGATTCAATAAGGGTAAAAATAAGGATATTCCTTATAAAAAAGAAAGATTACATTATCTACAAATATAAAATTAGGATATATTCTAGATCTTCTTTCTTGACTATATATTTTTCTATTTTAAGAAATGCAAAATAAAAAAAATGTATTCTATTATATATTGATGTGTATCTATCTGTAATATTTTTGAATATTATGGAATTAGAGAAATTTGCACGCTTTCTCATTTCATTCGCGAGGAGCTGGATGAGAAGAAACTCTCATGTCCAGTTTTGCAGTAGAGATGGAACTAAAAAAGAACCATCGACTATAACCCCAAAAGAACTAGATTTCGTAAACAACATAGAGGGAGAATGAAGGGAAAATCCTGCCGAGGCAATCGTATTTGTTTTGGTAGATATGCTCTTCAAGTACTTGAACCCGCTTGGATTACAGCGAGACAGATAGAAGCCGGACGAAGAGCAATGACACGATATGCACGTCGTGGTGGAAAACTATGGGTACGTATATTTCCCGACAAACCGGTTACACTAAGACCCACAGAAACACGTATGGGCTCAGGAAAAGGATCCCCCGAATATTGGGTAGCTGTTGTTAAACCTGGTCGAATACTTTATGAAATGAGCGGAGTATCCGAAACTATAGCTAGAGCAGCTATCTCCATAGCTGCCAGTAAAATGCCCATACGAAGCCAATTTCTTAGATTAGAGATATAGACCCCCCCGAAAAAAGGGAGTATTGAAGATAAAAACCCCTGGTTTTCCTTCTGGAGAGACAATATATCTTTGATTCCTTTGCAGTGAAATAACAAATTGAAATCCTAAAAATATGATTCAACCTCAGACCCTTTTAAATGTAGCGGATAACAGTGGAGCTCGAAAATTGATGTGTATTCGAGTCATAGGAGCTGCTGGTAATCAGCGATATGCTCGTATTGGTGATGTTATTGTTGCTGTAATCAAAGACGCAGTACCCCAAATGCCTCTAGAAAGATCCGAAGTAATTCGAGCTGTAATTGTACGTACATGTAAAGAATTCAAATGTGAAGACGGTATAATAATACGCTACGATGACAATGCAGCAGTTATCATTGATCAAAAAGGAAATCCAAAAGGAACTAGAGTTTTTGGTGCGATTGCCGAGGAATTGAGAGAATTGAATTTTACTAAAATAGTTTCATTAGCTCCTGAAGTATTATAAATACTAGTAGATGAGATATAGATCAAAGAAAAAATTAGTAGATTGTGTTTTACGTATATGCTTTAAAATCCAAAACAAAAAGAAAAAGGAAAACATGTTGATTATCTAAAAATTAGGAGGAACCTAGAATTAGAGTCTTATGGGCAAGGACACTATTGCTGATTTACTAACCTCTATAAGAAACGCAGACATGAGTAAAAAAGGAACTGTTCGAGTAGTATCTACAAATATTACCGAAAACATTGTTAAAATACTTCTACGAGAGGGTTTTATTGAAAGTGTTCGGAAACATCAAGAAAGTAACAGATATTTCTTGGTCTCAACTTTGCGACATCAAAAGAGAAGGACTAGAAAGGGAATATATAGAACTAGAACTTTTTTAAAGCGTATCAGCCGGCCCGGCTTACGAATTTATGCTAACTATCAAGGAATTCCTAAGGTTTTGGGCGGAATGGGAATTGCTATTCTTTCTACTTCTCAAGGTATAATGACAGATCGAGAAGCTCGACTAAACAGAATTGGGGGAGAAGTCTTATGTTATATATGGTAATGGCTCCCCCTATAGTACCCAAATTCTATCTCGAACTTCCTATTTTGAAAATGCAAATAGAAAAATAGGAGAAAAAAATATGACAGAAAAAAAAAATAGGAGAGAAGCAAAAGTTACTTTCGAAGGTTTAGTTACGGAAGCCCTACCCAACGGAATGTTCCGAGTTCGCTTAGAGAATGACACCATCATCCTGGGCTATATTTCAGGAAAAATTAGGTCCAGTTCTATACGAATACTGATGGGGGATAGGGTCAAAATTGAAGTAAGTCGTTATGATTCAAGCAAGGGGCGTATAATTTATAGACTTCCCCATAAGGATTCAAAGCGTATCGAAGACTCGAAGGATACTGAAGATTTGAAGGATACCAAAGATTAGGTTTTCTAGGATAAAAAATTCCAAATTTCAACATTTAAGTGAAGAGGCTTATTTTTTCCCAAAGAATGGATTCATAGTTTAAGAAAGGAATACCTAAATATGAAAATAAGAGCTTCCGTTCGTAAAATTTGTACAAAATGTCGGCTGATTCGTAGGCGTGGGCGAATTAGAGTCATTTGTTCCAATCCGAAGCATAAACAAAGACAGGGGTAATCTTTCGAAAAAGGAGCTTTCTTTAAAGTAAAAAAAGTACCCACAGAAATGTCCAAATTCCCAATCAAAAAATGAAAGTAAAGGATATATTTAACCCCGTGACGGATATCTTTGTATCTTTTTTTCTTTTTGTTATTTCCAACTCATATTTATGAGATAATAAAATATGACAAAAGCTATACCAAAAATAGGTTCACGTAAGAAAGTGCGTATTGGTTTGCGTAGGAATGCCCGTTTTAGTTTACGGAAGAGTGCACGTAGAATAACAAAAGGGGTTATTCATGTTCAAGCCAGTTTCAACAATACCATTATAACTGTTACAGACCCACAAGGTCGAGTGGTTTTCTGGTCCTCCGCAGGTACTTGTGGATTCAAAAGCTCAAGAAAAGCATCACCCTATGCCGGTCAAAGAACAGCAGTAGATGCTATTCGTACAGTGGGTTTGCAACGAGCAGAAGTTATGGTAAAAGGGGCTGGTAGCGGAAGAGATGCCGCATTACGAGCCATTGCTAAAAGTGGTGTACGGTTAAGTTGTATACGCGATGTAACACCTATGCCGCATAATGGATGTCGACCTCCTAAAAAAAGACGTCTGTAAAAGAATTAAACCGCTTTCAAGAGAAATAAACGATTCAATGATCAAATAAATACTAATCTATTATGGTTCGAGAGGAGGTAACAGGATCCACCCAAACACTACAGTGGAAGTGTGTTGAATCAAGAGTAGATAGTAAGCGTCTTTATTACGGTCGTTTCATTCTGTCCCCACTTAGAAAAGGTCAAGCGGATACTGTCGGTATTGCCTTGCGAAGAGCTTTACTTGGAGAAATAGAAGGAACATGTATCACACGCGCTAAATTTTTGAACGTGCCCCACGAATATTCTACAATAGTAGGTATTGAAGAATCCATACAAGAAATTTTACTAAATTTGAAAGAAATTGTATTGAGAAGTAATCTCTATGGAGTTAGAGACGCATCAATTTGCGTCAAAGGTCCTAGATACATAACCGCTCAAGATATAATCCTACCACCTTCCGTAGAAATCGTTGATACGACACAACCTATAGCTACCTTAAGAGACCCCATTGATTTCTATATTGAGTTACAGATCAAGAGAGATCGCGGATATCATACGGAACTCAGAAAGAACTCTCAAGATGGAAGTTATCCTATAGACGCTGTATTCATGCCTGTTCGAAATGTGAATTATAGTATTTTTTCTTGTGGGAATGGGAATGAAAAACACGAGATACTTTTTCTCGAAATATGGACGAATGGGAGTTTAACCCCTAAAGAAGCGCTTTATGAAGCTTCTCGTAATTTGATTGATTTATTTCTTCCTTTTCTACACGCAGAGGAAGAAGGCGTTAGTTTCGAAGAAAATAAAACCAGGTTTACTCCACCTCTTTTAACCTTTCAAAAAAGATTCACTAATTTAAAGAAAAACAAAAAAGGAATTCCATTAAATTGTATTTTTATTGATCAATTAGAATTGCCTTCTAGAACGTATAATTGTCTCAAAAGGGCCAATATACATACACTATTGGACCTTTTGAGTAAGACTGAAGAAGATCTTATGAGAATTGACAGCTTTCATATGGAAGATGGAAAACTTATATGGGCCACTCTAGAGAAGCATCTCCCAATTAATTTACCTAAGAACAAGTTCTCGCTTTAAATCCATTACAATTTTTTCTTTTTCGAGTTAGAATAAAAAGAAAAAAGAAAACAATTTTGAATCTTTGGCATAATCTATATTTTCGCGAAATGGATCATAATAAAATAGATTTTAGGTATCTAGGGAAGATTCACTTGGAAGTAACTATTTCCTAGATACCTATGCAGGGGACTCCACGGTTGAATGAATCAACCTGAAAAATCCCTAAAAAAGACCTAAAGTTAAGGATTTATCAATGGGTAATGTTGCTCCAATACCTAACCAAAGAGCTACTACAGTACCGATTAAAAAAACGGTCGTAGCTACTGGGCGACGAAATGGATTTTGGAATTTATTGACATTCTCGAGAAAGGGTACTGTTAATAAGCCTGTTGGCACAGAAACCATTAAGAGAACGCCCAATAACTTATTGGGTACTGTACGAAGTATTTGAAATACTGGAAAGAAGTACCACTCGGGTAATATTTCCAGAGGAGTTGCAAACGGATCCGCCGGTTCCCCAATCATTGACGGCTCGAGAACCGCTAAACCTACATTACATGCAATAGTACCTAGAATTACTACTGGAAAAATGTATAAAAGATCGTTGGGCCATGCGGGTTCCCCATAATAATTATGTCCCATCCCTTTAGCTAATTTTGCTCTTAATACAGGATCATTTAAGTCAGGTTTCTTTGTTATTGGGATAGGTGAATTCTTTAAGATCCATCCCCCAAAGGAACCGGACATGAGAATTTTTCATCATCCGGCTCGAGCAAGAATGAAAGAAATAAGACCGTGGAGGATCCACAATAGAGTAGGTTATATAATGACTCAATGAATCAAGGTAAGAAAAGCTTTATCAGATTATCTTTTCCGAAGTTCCGCCTATAACTACTCATTGAAAAGAATCCTATTCTTATGCGTAAATGCTCAATATCCAAGTGGGCTTACAAATTTGATCATGATCAATTGCTTTGTGGATTGTCTCTTGATTAGTTGGTGTTTATCCCCTCAATATCGCAAGTTTCTTACGCCCAAACAAAGTATTTACTTGTTACTAATAAAAAATTAAAAAGTTTAGCCTACTTTCTTCCTTAGATCCCTTCTTTTACTCCGATAATATTGCGGATCGAAATCGATGCAAAGAAAATGAATGCATTTCCATACTATAATAAAAAGTAAGTGTAATAAATATAGAATTGGATCATATCACATGACTTATTCCATTTATACTCTACGGGATCTTACGGAGCCTCTTCATGGATGACATGGTTGGGGTATGATCATAGAAAATATTCTCCTCGAATGAACCAGCCTATCCTTCCTAGATAGGGGACTTACGTATTGATTGGATGCGGAGACACCTTTGGTCGTGAATTCTAATGCGGCAGATCCTATTTTCTATCTGCATGGCCAAATCCATAATTCAAGTCACACACTCCCATAATCCGCCTTATTTTCTTTCGTAAAATTAACTTCAACTATTTGTATCAAAATACTTAAGGATATTTGTATACTTCAAAGTTGAAGAGAAGTATCCAAATGACATGTCTTATTTTACAATAACCCATGTTTGTAGCAATGAAATACCACAACCTACCCGATATGATATCTGAGAATTTGAATTTTCTATGATATGCCTTGCCTATAAAGGACCAGAAATACCTTGCTTACGTATCATTGGAAAGTGCATTAACATAAATACAGCAGTAAGCAGAGGCAGTACAAAGGTATGTAAACTATAAAAACGAGTCAAAGTGGATTGCCCCACACTAGCACTTCCACGTAATAACTCCACTAAAGGGGATCCTATTACCGGAATCGCTTCAGGTACACCTGTCACAATTTTGACTGCCCAATAACCGATTTGATCCCAAGGTAAAGAATAACCAGTTACACCAAATGATGCAGTCAATACAGCCAAAACCACACCTGTGACCCAAGTTAATTCACGGGGTTTTTTAAATCCACCTGTGAGATACACACGAAATACGTGCAGGATCATCATTAGAACCATCATACTTGCTGACCATCGATGAACTGATCGGATTAACCAACCAAAGTTGGCCTCCGTCATTATATATTGAACGGAGGAAAAAGCTTCTGTAACGGTTGGTCGGTAGTAAAAAGTCATAGCAAAACCGGTAGCAACTTGTACTAAAAAACAAGTAAGTGTAATTCCTCCTAAACAATAAAATATGTTGACATGAGGAGGAACATATTTACTCGTTATATCATCTGCAATTGCCTGAATCTCAAGACGTTCCTCAAACCAATCATATACTTTATTGAGATAGGTAACTAGCCCGACTCCCCCTCCGAGAACCGTATATGAAAATTTCATCTCGTACGGCTCAAGCAGAAACACACAAATTTTCAACGGATATTAGAAAAAAAAGGTTCAAAACTTCATCAGCCGCAGGATTGTATCAATTTGCCTTGAAGATATTAAATAAGAAAAATCCAGAATTTCTTCTTTGTGATGATAATGCCAAAAAATCTCAAGTTGGCTCATCTGTTTTTCTTTCCCTTATGTTGATCATTAGAGGCCTCTTGACTTTTCTCTTCCCTATTTTTTATTTTTTTTATTTATTTTAATTTTACTAGTAAAATAATAAAAATTTATAGTGGTTTTCTAATAGAAATTATCTTGTTGCGATCCTATGAATCAGTTCAATTAAAACCTTAGATTCATACTAGAGCCACGATGATTGAGTCTCAAGCTAAACAAAAGGCAAGGGTTCTTCGAATAAAAACCGCTTGATGATCATTTATTGAATTGGTGTAATGACTCGACAAAATCGAGAGAAAAAAAAGTTGTCTTTTGGGCAAACAAAATTGGAAAGAAGAAAAGTTCTTTTTTTATTAAGAACTACTTGATTTTTTTTTCAGTCTGGTTGCGAGGTCTAAATAGTGGGTATGAATCATAGTTCCATTTTTTTTCTTGATCCACTCTATGTATTTCGTGTTCCAGATACTAGAATAAATAATATCCGACGAATTAGAATCATCTTGATAGAGAGAACAGGCCCTTTCTATGTATTATCAATAGGATCAATTCTAACAAGTCACACACTCATATTCCAGAGATATCAAAACAAAAAATCCACGGTCGAACTACCAGAATGTCTAGAAATGCGGAGCTTAAAGCAGAAAGACTCTTTTTGGATGGAAAAACTAAGACTTCATAGTTTTAGTTAGTAGAAACCTAATTCATTAAAATTCCGTCCAATAAAACAGAAGAATTATAAATTTCTAAAATGATAGATAGGAATATAGCGAATAAAGCCATTGCAACCCCCATAAAAGGGGTAGTCCCCCAACCCGGAGCGACTTTCCCATATTCCGAATTCAAGGGTTTCAATAAACTACCTGCGCCAGTTCGTTTTGGCCTAGGTCTAGAACTATCTTCAACGGTTTGTGTAGCCATAAATTCTATTTAATCATTGGTGTTGACTTTGTATACTATTCCGTTGTAGTTGTAAATACACGATCTTTATCATAGATCCATTGTAATCTTGAAATTCTATAAAAATGGAAACAGCAACTTTAGTCGCCATCTCCATATCTGGTTTACTTGTAAGCTTTACTGGGTATGCCTTATATACCGCGTTTGGGCAACCCTCTCAACAATTAAGAGATCCATTCGAAGAACATGGGGACTAATTGAAGTAAGAAGTCTCCCGGCTGGGAGACTTCTTACTTCAATTAAATTATTTCATTTTTTAGTCGGAACCTTAGGTGGTTCACGGAAGAAGATAGCGAAAAAAATTATCCCTAAAGTCGAAACTAAAAGGAACGTATAAACCAATGCTTCCATAGATTCGATCGTGGTTTATTTACAATTATAACTTCCACACCTATTTACTTGTCATTTGGGATCATTTCCCATATAAAAAAAGAGTCAAAGAAAGGACAGGAGATGTTTCCCATATCAAATCAAAAAAGAGAGGCGAAAAATACCGTAGCAATGTGGTATCAGATTGTCTGTCTCCTTGTAGTTGGATCTCCAACTTTTTGGAATGTTCCAAATTCCACTTGAGCATCCAAGTCTGGATCAATACCAGCAAAAACATCTCGGAACAAGGTTCGAGCGCCATGCCAAATGTGTCCGAAAAAGAAGAGCAAAGCAAAGGTAGCATGACCAAAAGTAAACCAACCCCTTGGACTGCTGCGAAAAACACCATCTGATTTCAAAGTAGCTCGATCTAATTCAAAAATTTCTCCTAATTGGGCACGCCTCGCGTATTTTTTTACAGTAGCAGGATCAGAATAACTTACTCCATTAAGTTCGCCACCATAGAACTCCACCGTTACACCTACTTGTTCAACGCTATATTTTGATTCTGCTCTTCTAAAAGGAACGTCCGCTCTCACAATTCCCTCTTCATCTACCAAAACTACCGGAAATGTTTCAAAAAAAGTAGGCATACGACGTACAAAAAGCTCGCGCCCTTCTTTATCTCTAAAGACGGGATGTCCTAACCATCCAACAGCTATTCCATCCCCATTGTCCATTGAGCCTGCTCTGAATAATCCCCCCTTTGCCGGATTATTACCAATATAATCATAAAAAGCTAATTTTTCGGGAATTTTAGACCAAGCTTCTGATAAACTAAGATTTTCGGCTAACCCATCGCTAACTCTTCGATATATTTCTTGCTGAAAGTATCCCTGATCCCACTGATAACGAGTAGGTCCAAATAATTCGATTGGGGTAGTTGCCGATCCATACCACATAGTTCCAGCAACTACGAAAGCTGCAAAAAAAACAGCAGCGATACTACTGGAAAGTACAGTTTCAATATTGCCCATACGTAATCCTTTGTATAGACGTTGAGGCGGACGAACACTAAGATGGAATAGGCCCGCTAATATGCCCAGTGTACCCGCAGCAATATGATGCGAAGCTATTCCCCCCGGAACGAAAGGATCAAAACCTTCTGCACCCCACGCAGGATTTACAGCTTGTACTTTTCCTGTTAGTCCATAAGGATCGGACACCCATATCCCAGGACCATACAAACCGGTTACATGAAATGCACCAAAGCCAAAACAAGCCACCCCTGCAAGAAATAAATGAATTCCAAAGATCTTGGGCAAATCTAAAGAAGGTTTTCCCGTCCGCTCATCACAGAATATTTCTAGGTCCCAATATACCCAATGCCAGATAGCTGCCAAGAAACACAAGCCAGAAAACACAATATGCGCACCTGCCACACCTTCATAACTCCAAATACCCGGATTCGTTATAGTTCCTCCTGAAATACTCCAACCACCCCACGAATTGGTTATTCCTAAACGAGTCATGAAGGGGATGACGAACATACCTTGTCTCCACATTGGATCCAGAACAGGATCAGAGGGATCAAAAACCGCTAATTCGTATAAAGCCATTGAGCCGGCCCAACCAGAAACTAGAGCTGTATGCATTATATGCACCGAAAGCAATCGACCCGGATCATTCAATACGACAGTATGAACACGATACCAAGGCAAACCCATGGAAATACCCCTTTAGCAAAGAAAAATAGACACGATGTCGTTTTATTTTATCGCATTGGAAAAGACTATCCATATCCTATGTACCTAACCCTTCTAGGGGATTCTGTGTCAGAAAGCGTGAATATTTATTTCATTCCATTAAAAATAAGAAGCCAATTCTGTTTGTAAGAAGAAAGAGAAGCAGATCTATTCTATACTCGATAAGTGCCAATATGCAATGGGTAGCTTGGGCTTGGGCTATTTTGAAAAACGAAGAATAGATCCCTAATCCCTCTTTGTTTATCATTCGAATCACAGATTCCTTTTTCTTTATTCAATCTGTCTTATCTTCCTTATATGTATAATTTTTCAATCTATGTATTATTTCAATCTATGGATTAATAGAATCTATAGTATTCTTATAGAATAAGAAAAAAATGAAGATAATAAACTGCGGATTCTTTCTTTCTCTTCCATTCTTAAGTTTCCATATTAAAGTGTAGTTTTCTTACTTAAATCTAATAATATTAATCTAATATGCCCATTGGTGTTCCAAAAGTACCTTACCGGATTCCCGGAGATGAAGAAGCGACTTGGGTTGACTTATACAATGTTATGTATCGAGAAAGGACACTTTTTTTAGGTCAAGAGATTCGTGGCGAGATCACGAATCATATTACAGGTCTCATGGTATATCTCAGTATAGAAGATGGAATTAGCGATATTTTTTTGTTTATAAACTCCCCCGGCGGGTGGCTAATCTCAGGAATGGCGATTTTTGATACGATGCAAACGGTGACACCAGATATATATACAATATGCCTCGGAATAGCCGCGTCCATGGCCTCCTTCATTCTGCTTGGAGGAGAACCTACTAAACGTATAGCATTCCCCCACGCTAGAATTATGCTTCACCAACCGGCTAGTGCTTATTATCGGGCAAGGACACCAGAATTTTTACTAGAAGTGGAAGAGTTACACAAAGTTCGCGAAATGATCACAAGGGTTTATGCACTAAGAACAGGCAAGCCTTTTTGGGTTGTATCCGAAGACATGGAAAGGGATGTTTTTATGTCAGCAGACGAAGCCAAAGCTTATGGACTTGTTGATATTGTAGGGGATGAAATGATTGACGAGCACTGCGATACTGATCCAGTGTGGTTTCCAGAAATGTTTAAGGATTGGTAGTGGCTGAATTTCTTGTAAATTTATTTCAAACCTAAATTTGGGTTTTATGCGATTTTATAGAAAATAGAAATACTTCATGATGATGAATCATCAGGTTAAGATCGATCTAAACCAATCCATTTTTTTCTATATACATACGACATGCCAACAGTTAAACAACTTATTAGAAATGCAAGACAGCCAATACGAAATGCTAGAAAAACGCCCGCGCTTAAGGGATGTCCTCAGCGTCGAGGAACATGTGCTAGGGTGTATGTGCGACTCGTTCAGATCATGAGTTCAAACAAATAAGACAATTTTTGAAATATCCATGATCGGTACCAATGAATAGGATAGAGCTTCTCTCTCCTAGATTTCTACGGTATATGGAATTTATGGTTTCCTTTGGTGCAAATCCAATCATCTAGATTGGGAGAAGCAATTCCCCCATTGATAGCAAATGGTTATCGATTAAGCGGAGGAAATAGTAATAAAAAGAAAAGGATTATGCTCCTTTATCTTAAAAGAACGGACTAAAGGGTCAGCTACTTAGCCAACTTTCATAATTAAATACCGTCACTGTATGAATAACTCTTATTTATTGTGAAAAGAGCGATTTACTCTATAATGGATAGGTAGAGCCAAAGACTGTGAACTATACAAGTTCACAATACCTTTTGATGAAAGAAAGGGCTCCGGTGTATAGAGAGGGCCTCACCGTTTAAAAGAGAACCATAGAAACGATGGAACCCACTGTTTTTTTAGTACCGTTAGAATTTGTTATTTCTATGCGAAATAACTGAAGGGGATAGAATAAAAAATCGTGGTTGGGAAGGTTATAGTAGCAAAAGCCATTGGAATTAATATTTTATATATCGGAATAATCCGTTTTGTTATTAATGGGAAAAAGAACGGTTAAAAGAAGAGAAATCATTAGTTATTCATTAAGGTTAATTTGATTCAATGACCAGAGTTCCGCGAGGATATATAGCTCGGAGACGACGAACAAAAATGCGTTCATTTGCCTCAAACTTTAGAGGGGCTCATTTAAGACTTAATCGAATGATTACTCAACAAGTAAGAAGAGCTTTTGTTTCTTCTCATCGAGATAGAGGTAGGCAAAAGAGGGATTTTCGTCGTTTGTGGATCACTCGGATAAACGCAGCAACACGGATATATAAAGTATTTGATAGTTATAGTAAATTAATACACAATCTGTACAAAAAGGAATTGATTCTTAATCGTAAAATGCTTGCACAAGTAGCTGTATTAAATCCAAATAATCTTTACACGATTTCCAATAAAATAAAGACCATTAATTAAAGAGATAAAAAAGTAATATACAGGAATAATGAAAACCGAATTCCCGGAGAGGGAACTCCGGGAAAATACAATAAATTAAGATTAAGTGGTAGGAATCAACGAGCATGTTGCAATAAATAAAAAACTATTTCTTTTTTCCCATTTTTCTTTCTTTTCTTATAACAAACAAAAGAATCTAAACTGGATTACTTTTTTTATATATGAGTCTGATCCTTTCGAATAAAACATCAACAATCGGAACTTAAGCTCCGATTGTTGTTTCTTAAATTCTGGTTGGAGTTTCTTAAATTTCGATTGGAATTGAACTTTTGTGTTAATTGAGGAATATGTCTATTTTTTCTGTGTCTAGGACCAGTAATTATTGAAATTGACTGGGCTTGAAATTGCTTCTCATTTTCATAGTTACGGAATGGTAAGAAAGATAAAATACGAGCCTGTTTTATAGCAAGAGTAATTAATCGTTGTTGTTTCAAGGTTAATCTATTTATTCGTCTGGATAATATTTTTCCTTGTTCACTAATAAATCGATTAATTAAGCTCATGTTTCTATAATCAATTCGATCCCCCCGACCAATTCGAGAACGCCTACGAAAAGGTTGTTTGGATTTACGAAAAGGTTGTTTGAATTTACGAAAAGGTTGCTTGGATTTTTGAAAAGTTTGTTTGGATTTACGAAAAGGTTGCTTAGATTTACGAAAAGGTTGTTTAGATATATACATGATTTATTCCTTATTTATAAATTTGAAAAAAAAAAATGGATTTCTTTATTTTATTAATTTTGGATCCAGAAGAAGTAGTCTTTCTTTGGTCCATATATTATTTGATTCATATACTATATATAAAAAACCTCTATACATATGAAATAATATCTACCTAAAGTGGATTTGTATTTTGTATTCTATCTATGTTCTATATATTTTGCTATGTTCTATATATTTTGGATCCAGTTGATTCATATACTCTTTCTATTTCTATTCTTTAGAAAAATCAAAAACACGATGTTCCTATTTCTTTATTTCATTATGTGTCGTATGCTTGCGGCAATAACGACAAAATTTTCTTAATTCTAATTGTCCGGGTGTATTGTGGCGATTCTTTTGACTACTATATCTAGAAATCCCCGTCGATTCCTTATTGGTACCCTTTCGAACACAACTGATACATTCCAAAATTACTCTGATTCTAACATCTTTGCCCTTGGCCATGAACCTCCTTTCCTTTTTGGATCGACTTAACTTAATTCTTATACCTGTTCTTTTATTCTTCTATATTGGATCCGAAAAAGAAGAATAAAATCCAATAGAATAAAAAATGGAGAAATAATTAAAGAATACAATCCTTGTCGAATTAGCAAGGATTTTGCTTCGAAATCCTTTCATTTAAGTAGCAAGCCCGGCTCTTTCTATGCTCGAATTTGTGAGGCCTGACTTAGCTTGGATACCGCTTTTAATTAAATTTATGTTTTCTTCCAAAATGAGATTTACCAAATTTTTGATGACTCTGAGGTTCAACCCAATCCATCTTTTCTTTCTTTTTGCTTCGTATACTAAAAAGGGATTGAAAGAAAATTTTCGCGATGTCACGAAGAATTTTATCTCTCGTATAGGAATAACTAGAATTAAAAAAAAGGGAATGACAAAGCATCTGGGAATAAACGATTAATTTCTATCAATAAACCTGCTAAAGCCCCAAACCATAGAGTACTTAGCACGGGTGCTACAGAGAGATATGTTTTTATATCCCGCATTGAAAATCCTCCTTCCTTATTGGAATACATATATGATCAGATACTCTTGCCCAAGATCGTTTGTATTTCTTTATTTAGGCGAAATTCCCAACTAAAAAAACAAAATCACTATTCTATATATATAGAATGAACCATATAGACGAAATTTTCCTATCCCTAAAAAAGAAAAAGATGACCCTTTCTTCCTATACATTACTAAGGAATAGTAATCTTTCTTTTATAGGTGAAATTCAACTGGATTTTAAATATATACCCTTCGTTGATTATATGAGACCAAAAACAAGAAATGACAAGAAAGTTCTATATAGATAGAGAAATAGAAATAGATAGAGAAATAGAAATAGATAGAGAAATAGAAATAGATAGAGAAATAGATAGAGAAATAGAAATAGATAGAGAAATAGATAGAGAAATAGAAATAGATAGAGAAATAGAAAAAAATTACGATGTGGAAAACAAGAAAGGAATTGTGTACAATGGGATTGTACAACAATTTGGAAAAGGGATGTAGCGCAGCTTGGTAGCGCGTTTGTTTTGGGTACAAAATGTCACAGGTTCAAATCCTGTCATCCCTACCTATTACTTCTCTCTTCTTTATGGGCAGTAGCGGGGAGATCTGTTAAAGTGTATATAACTTGAATTTGTGGATACTATACGTACGTGAGACACGTTAGGAGTAGAAAAGGATTTTCTTTTTGAAAGCGCTCTTAGTTCAGTTTGGTAGAACGCGGGTCTCCAAAACCCGATGTCGTAGGTTCAAATCCTACAGAGCGTGATTCCATCTATCTTATGTCGAAACAGAGTAAAATAACTAAAAAAAAAACAAAGTCGAATTACAACTCCAATTTGACCTCCTCTCTAGTCTGGAGGAGGTCAATCAAAAAAGAAATATTACTCAATCAAAGATCCAACTGATCCCCACGCCTGTATTGCAAATACGCAGTCACGAATAATCCGGCTAAAGTAATAGGAATTAGGCCTAAGACGATTCCAAATAGAAAAACTTCAATCATTTCGATTTGTTCGAGGGGATAAAAAAAGAGGTACGATCTATCTCTAAATAATAGTCTAAATTATCCACGAATCTCAATGACCAAAAAAAGAATTGGTAATTAGCGTGGAAAAAGGTCCTATAATATCAGGAATCTAAAAGATAGATTCTTATTTTCTGACTTATTCATTCAATTCATTTCAAATAAGACGTATCTTGTTCAAGCCAATAAATAGAGCTGGGGTTATAGTTAAAGCAGCCAGTAGAAAACCGAAATAACTAGTTATAGTAAGCATGAAGGGGTTAAATTCCATTTTTTTTTTTACTACACTACATATGTTGGTAAAGCACTTACCTAAGTTATGGAAAATTCCTAATTCATCGGTTATTTTAGATAATACTAAAAAACAAGATAGAGCGAGATACAAAAGAAAATCGATTCATCAGATGGGACATGAGTCCCTAATTCCAAATCAAGAGATTTATTGTGGAATCTCTCAGTTAAGTAAAGTAATAATATTAAGAACTAGATCATCTAAACCCATTGAAAAATGAAATCGGATTTTTTTTGGAATTTTGGAATAAAAGATAAATAAAGAATAGAATTTGAAAAAAGTTCTTTCTATTTCAGATTATTTCTTTTTCAATAGGATTTAATCCTCTTTTTAGAGCAAATGGTTGTCGCCTATTCCTTCTTATTTTAACTCATTGTATTCCATATGGAATAAGAGGAGAAGAAACCCATTCCACGACTCCTGAGGCCCCCCCTGAAAAAGGGATAAATTGACTTTATTTTTATTTATTAATTTTTCGAACCCCAACCAAAGTTGATTCGAAGACGAGTTACTTCAATTATCTTTTTCTTTAAAGTTCTATCTTCTGTCTTTCCCTATTTCATCTCGTAAAGTTACATGCTTGCAATTTGGTTAAGAAAGTTAGACCTAATCCAACAAATAAGATAGGATTGATTACGAATCTTGATTCTTCAAAGAATGTATTCCGTTTCTTTCATAACGGATTATCTACTATTTGATTTTCTATTTTTTAGTTTAGATAGTATTTTATACTAACCAATTTAATTGAAAAGTTGGATTCGAATAAAACTTTTCCCTAAAAAGGGATAGATTTCGTATATACTTATCCTTATATTGCGTCAATATGAGAATATCCTTCCTAAATTCTTTATCCAAATCCATTGATCATTAACTTGTCCCAAGATCCTGGTCACTATTCCAAATTAAATTATTCTACTATTCCGAAAACAATAAAAATATATTCGGAAGACAATGAAAATAAGTAGGACCCCAAAAATTGGGGTTTCTATTGATGCCTTGAATAACATGTAGTTTCCTTATAGACAAAGAACAAAGAAGAAAAAAGGGAATTCTGTTTCGGGACCAAGTCAAACAGGATTGCTGTGCCATAGGAAGGATAGCTATACTAATTCGGTATACTCAAAATACACCTTTGGTACAAAATTGACAATCTCACAAGGATGAAATATCAGTAATTTTCTATTTACTGGTTGATCCCATCTTTTACGGAATCAATTCCTTTTTTGAATGTACAAAAATTTAGGGAGCTCGGCATGTCTGGAAGCACGGGAGAACGTTCTTTTGCTGATATTATTACCAGTATTCGATACTGGGTTATTCATAGCATTACTATACC